AGATTCACCTAATAAAATCCCACTTACATTTTTTATTTCGATTCTATATAGGGTGCTCCTTCTTACAAAAACAAGATTCTCTCACTTTGTCTTGGGTTCTCTATCCTCTATAAAAAGATAATTCTATAAAAACAAGTTAATAAAATACTAAAATATCCTATATTATCCTATATATCCTAATATTTATAATATCCTACCTAATATATATATATATATATTTATATATTATTATGATTAATATCTATATTATAATCCTAATACCTAATATATCCCAATAATAATTATTATAATATTATAAAATAAATATCCTATAATTAATAATTAATTAAATACTATGAATAGTCTATAATTAGTATATTCAAATTATTTATTTCATTTCCTTTTTTCTTAATTAATTTGATTCAATCCGTTTAACAAGTTATATCTTTCTCTACAAAAACAAAAAAATTGGAAACTTTGAACCTGTACCATCCCACCTTATCAGAAATAAATAAAAAGGATGGAGTTATTTCATTAGAGTTAGAATAAAAGATTCTTTCTATTTTGGAACAATCTCTAGTAATAAACTAGATTACGATTTGGAATGAATCAAAATACTCGTTTGTTTTGTTATGGCAATAACACTTAATATTAATAATATAATGATAACACCAAACAATGGGGTAGATTCCGACACAAAAAAACTTTTACAGTACACCTATACTAGATACTAGACAATGAAACATAGCAAAGAGTGGAGTAATCTAATCGACGGAATCATAAAAGATTTACATAACATTACATTTTCTAATGAAAGAATTACATATTATCGAATGATTCAATAGACCAAATCAAACCCCCAACCCAACTCCCCAACTCATAGAATATAGAATAAGAAACGTTAATCCTTTAGTACCAATTCATTATCTCTCCATTATTTGTGAATCAATCAATAAGGTTTCTCTTGTTCTGCCAAAAAAAGATTAGTGATTAGTCAGGACAGGGGGGTTTTCTACAAATACAAGACCTAAGACCAAGAAAAGAATACGTCTTAGACCCATGCTACTTAGGATTAGATTTCGTTGGGTCAGGTTGAAGTTTTTAGTCGGAATCATGACATGATTTCCACTTCCTAAATTGATTGGGATTCGGTATACAAAAACAAAAGCATGTCGCTAACTCTTTGATCATGTACAGGAAAAGAGAAAAAGTAATATTTAATTCATCCACAATTATTAATGAAAAAGGGTGAGTAATTTATACAAAATTTGAGAAGTACAGATTAGATCTATTGAAATTTTTTTCTGTACTTATCTTATGTATTTACATGAAGATTTGGTAATGCTTTCATTTCTACGATACCTGGCCACAACTATGAGGAAATGAAAGCTATACTAAAATAATATAAAATATATTAGATAAAATATATTAGGATTATAGGGCTATACGGACTCGAACCGTAGACCTTCTCGGTAAAACGGATCAAACTTATTATTATCAAAATGATTTGAACTGTTTCAAAGACCCAACATGCATTTTGTTGCATTGGGCTCTTCCATCAACTGATGTAAAGATCAGTTATTCTACCATATTTTATCTTTAGAGGAAGATAATGAGATGGCTCCATGTGCTATGATTCATTATTTGTATTCTGATCTAGGAGCAATACCAAAGTGTTTCAAGGAAGTATTACGTTGACTTAGGTCTGCCTTCGGCCTAGATTAACCTAAGTTAATAGATTAACCTAAGTTAAATAGAATCTCTATCGCCTCGCTGGAACAGTCGAATATGAGACTTCATACACCTTCAAGTTCATAGAGCGAAAAGAGGTTTTTTTGAGTCCCTTATACTCATTATGCCTAGCATTGAATGGGATGGGTATTTACCTTATCAACTATCAAATCACCGGCGGGTTCTATTTGATTTGGCAACTTAATTAGTGCCTGAATCGGACCGAACCAAATATTTGTCAGGTCAGGCTATTGTTCTCTTGTTCCCTCGAACCTATGGAATGGAGTAAGACATCAATTTTTCAATACGATCAATTATGTTCATTGCATAATTGGCTCCTTTGAAAAGCATTGGCGCACGTGTAAACGAGGTGCTCTACCAACTGAGCTATAGCCCTTGTTATAGACATCTTAACATATAGACAATTTCTTGTCAAGATAGATATTTCATAATCCCACATGATAGCTCTCTGATTTATTTATTTTATTTAAGCTTAACAGAAAGAAATTAGTATTGCTTGGAAATCCTATTCTATCTATAATTCCCGAAGTGATGGGTTCCTATTTGTAGTGATAAATGACCTACTTAACTCAGTGGTTAGAGTATTGCTTTCATACGGCGGTAGTCATTGGTTCAAATCCAATAGTAGGTAGAACTTATTAGATACTGGAGTCGATGAAATGATATCTAATAAGTTTTTCTACCCATCTTCTTTTTTTTATCAGATTAGACTTGATTGTGTTCAATTAGCAAAATCAACATATGGTGTATATATAAAGAACTTTTAAAAAACTTCTTCTTTTTATTTTGATCTAATGACTTAACTAGTAGGAAATAACATTGACAGCCTCCACTCGTGTCCTAGCTCGTCTGAGAGCTAGATTCGCTTCAATTGCTTGTCTCTTACCCTCAGCTCCACTCAAATTAGCTTCAGCTATTTCAAGAGCTTGTTGAGCTTCTTGCGGATCAATGTCAGTACTTATTTCCGCATCATTTCCTAAAATGGTGATTTCATTATTACCTATTCTAGCAAAACCACCCATCAGAGCCACCGTTAACCATTGGTCGTTGTTAAGGCGTATTCTCAAAAGACCTATATCTACAGCCGTGGCAATGGGGGCGTGGTTTGGTAATACGCCAATTTGACCACTATTAGTAGATAAAATGATTTCTTTCACTTCTGAATCCCAAATAATTCGATTAGGAGTCAGTACACAAAGATTTAAGGTCATTTCTTTAATTTGCCCTCCTCTTCTAAGTTTATAGCTTTCGCGGTAGCTTCATCGATGTTACCCACCAAATAAAAGGCTTGCTCGGGAAGACTGTCTAATTCTCCGGAAAGGATCAGTTGAAACCCCCTAATTGTTTCTGCAAGACCGACATATTTTCCTGGAGAACCAGTAAATACTTCTGCCACGAAGAAGGGTTGTGATAAGAAACGCTCCATTTTTCGTGCTCTGGCTACAGTTAAACGATCTTCTTCGGATAATTCGTCCAACCCAAGAATAGCTATAATGTCCTGAAGTTCTTTGTAACGTTGTGAAGTTTGCTTAACTCTTTGCGCAGTTTCGTAATGTTCCTCACCAACGATTCGAGGTTGTAACATAGTTGACGTTGAATCTAAAGGATCCACTGCAGGATAAATACCTTTGGCAGCTAACCCTCTTGATAGTACGGTAGTAGCATCTAAATGTGCAAATGTCGTGGCAGGAGCAGGGTCGGTCAAATCGTCCGCAGGTACATAAACGGCTTGTATCGAAGTTATGGATCCCTTTTTGGTAGAAGTAATTCTTTCTTGCAAAGAACCCATTTCTGTACTAAGGGTAGGTTGATAACCCACTGCAGAAGGCATTCTCCCCAATAAGGCGGATACTTCTGATCCCGCTTGGACGAAACGAAAGATATTGTCGATGAATAGAAGTACGTTTTGCTCATTAACATCCCGGAAATATTCCGCCATGGTTAGTGCAGTCAAACCGACTCTCATACGAGCTCCCGGCGGTTCATTCATTTGACCATAGACTAGAGCTACTTTGGATTCTGCAATATTTTTTTCATTAATTACTCCGGATTCTTTCATTTCTATGTAAAGATCATTTCCTTCACGAGTACGTTCGCCTACTCCGCCAAATACGGATACGCCTCCATGAGCTTTGGCAATGTTGTTGATCAATTCCATGATGAGTACTGTTTTACCTACTCCAGCTCCCCCAAATAGTCCTATTTTTCCTCCACGGCGATAAGGAGCTAAAAGATCCACTACTTTAATTCCTGTTTCAAAGATTAAGAATTTTGTATCCAACTCTATAAAGGCGGGTGCGGGTCTATGAATAGGAGATGTTGTGCTAGTATCTACAGGACCTAAATTATCAACAGGTTCCCCAAGAACGTTGAAAATTCGTCCAAGTGTAGCTCCGCCGACTGGAATGCTTAGAGGAGCTCCCGTATCAATTACTTCCATTCCTCTCGTCAATCCATCCGTAGCACTCATAGCTACAGCTCTAACTCGATTATTTCCTAATAATTGTTGTACTTCACAAGTCACATTAATTTGCTGACCGACAGTATCTCGACCCTTAACTACTAAAGCGTTATAAATATTAGGCATCTTGCCCGGAGGAAAAACAACATCTAGTACTGGGCCAATAATTTGAGCGATACGCCCTAGGTTTTGTGTGGAGACCGCAGGACTAGAAGGGGTAGGATTGATTCTCATAATTATAATTAAAGTGAAATATGTCGAAAATTTTTTTGTAATAGTGCCATGCCAAGGGGAAAATAAATGTCCGATAGCAGATTGATCGGTTAATTCAATACAATAAGAAATAAATGGGAGTTAGCACTCAATTTAGTTGGTGTCACCTAACCGAATACGATTCAATCGTATACTCATTGAATGAGTAAAGAGTAAATTTTAAAGTTCAGCCAATCCCTCTTTTTTTTCAAAAGAAATATCAAGTACATGAAATCACGAGTAAATCTCTTTAATTTCTCTATCATTATAGAAAAGACCATCCATATTGGATTCCAATATATATAGAATTTGAACCCGAACTACATTTATGATTCAGTATTTCGATCTCGTTGGCTATTGTTCTTTCTATTTTTTTTTAGATATTTGATTTCTGCCTATCTATTCTTTATACCCTTTTTTGGATGAATTATGCCTATTTTCACATCTAGGATTTACATATACAACATATATCACTGTCAAGAGGGAATTTTTCTTAGTATTTAGATATTTAGATTAGATTCAAAAGAATAAGGAGATAAATTTAATTGTAAATTTG